TTTGATTTAGTATGTTGTGGTCTTGTACCATTGTGGGTGTCTTGTGTAGTTCTAATAATAGTTTTATTCTTGCTATTTCGTTCAGTTTACTTTTGTTCTATATGTAAGTTTTTGCGTGTTTGTCCTTTTTTCTAGATGGAGATGGTGGGGTGTTTGATTTATTTTCATTAGTTATTATTGGTTGGTTTATAAGTGGTTTTGTATCCAGTAATTTGTTTTAGTTTCGGTTAAATTTTGTGCCAGCAGCCGCGGTTATACCTTGGAGGCGTTTGAACGTGTTTGGTTTGGTAGTTTTATGTTTTATTTGTTGATTTTCGTTTGTTTAGTTTGTTTAGGTGAAATTTTTATTTTTATTAATTTTTGTTTGTTGTTTGGAGGCTATGAAGCTTTTGTTTTAAACTAGGATTAGATACCCTATTATTTTGAGTGTTAATTTTTTTTTACCTGAGTAGTATTAGTTACGTTCTTGAAACTTAAAGAATTTGGCGGTATCTTATTCCATTCAGAGGAATCTGTCTCGTTATCGATAGTCCGCGTTGGACCTTACTTGGAGTTGTTAGTGGTTTGTATACCGCCGTTTATTGATTATCTTTTTAGAGGTTTAAAATTTTCTGGTTTCTTTATTGTGATTTATTACAGGTCAAGGTGCAGCTTTTTCTAAGTGTATGATGGATTACAGTGTTATTTGTTGTTTGGATTGTTTGTTTTAATATGGGCATGAAATTGGATTTGGTTGTAATGTTTTGTAGATTGTTTTTATGATATTGGTTCTGAGATATGTACACATCGCCCGTCGCTCTCGTTTAGTTTTTGTTAATGAGATAAGTCGTAACAGAGTGGTCGTACCGGAAGGTGCGGCTGGAATGGTTCAGATCATTTCTGTTAGTTGAGTTTTCATTTACGCTGAATTATTGTGTCGTGCGATTCGGCATGGTCTGATTTAATTGTTTTCTTGCTTTGTTTTATGTTGCCTTTAAGTGGATTGTTTTTGAAGTATCATTTTTGTTGTTGTAAGTTTTTGATTTAATTTTTTTGCGATAGTTTATTTGTACTGTGGGGGGTTGTTATTTAATTTTTTAGAAGTTGATTTTGTTTGTTGTACCTTGTGTATCAGGGTTTATTGAATTTTATTATTTATTTTTATTTCCCGATTTTGGAGGAGTTAGCAGTTTATGTTAGTTGCTGTTTCATCAGCATTGGTAATAGGCTGTTGGTAGTGAAATGTTAGTCGTCTTTGATGGTTTCTGGTTTTCTAAGAAATGAATTTAATTCATGCGCCTTGTTTAGATTTTATTGTTGGTTTATTCTTTTTTATTTGGTGTTAAGATTAAGGGGGATTAGCTCTTTATTTTATTTTTATAACCTTTTTTGTGTTTTAGTTTTGTGGATTTTATGGTGATTTTCAATTTGATTATGTTAGAATTTTATTTGCTCTTATTTTTTATTTATATTTGGTTTAAGTTTGTTTATTAGAATGATTTTTTATCTTTTTATGTGTAGTAATTATTGTGGAATTAGTAAATTTTTTGTTTTATGTTGTTTTTTAGGTGTTAATTCCTTTTAAGGAATTAGGCAAAGATTTAGTGTCCGCCTGTTTAACAAAAACATCTCTTCTTGTTAGTTTTTGAAGTATGGCCTGCCCACTGACGTATATATTGAGTTGAAGGGCCGCGGTATTTTGACCGTGCAAAGGTAGCATAATCATTAGTTCTTTAATTGTGATCTGGTATGAATGGCTTGACGAGACATGTGCTGTCTTGATTGTGGAAATTGTTGTTGAATTTGGTTTTTGAGTTAGAATTCTTAGATGTTTTTATGGGACGAGAAGACCCTATAGAGTTTAACATTGGTTTTATGGCTTGTTTTGTTTGTTTTGGTTGCTTGTATTTCTATTTGTTTTGTTGGGGTGATGGGAGGAATTTTTTTAACTCCTCTTTGATTTGGTATATTTATTTGTATTTATTTTGATCCATTTATTTTGATTATAAGATTAAATTACCTTAGGGATAACAGCGTTATCCTCCCTGAGAGTTCTTATTGGCGGGGGGGTTTGCGACCTCGATGTTGGATTAAGGTTAATTTTTGGTGTAGGAGCTGAATTGATTGGGTCTGTTCGACCCTTAAAATCTTACATGATCTGAGTTCAAACCGGCGTGAGCCAGGTTGGTTTCTATCTATAATGAGTCTTATGCCTTAGTACGAGAGGACCGGGTATTTGGAATAATTTTTTTTGTATTGTATATTATTAATGGTTGCTATTTTGGCAGATAAGTGCACTGGATTTAGAATCTATTAATGTAAAGTTTTATTTACAAGTAGTAGTGTTGGGTTTGTTTTTTCTTGTTGTTGTTTTTTTGTTGTTGATAATTTTTGTTATAGTGGGTGTGGCCTTTCTTACTTTATTGGAGCGCAGGGTTTTGGGTTATATTCACATTCGCAGGGGTCCTAACAGGGTGGGGTTTGTTGGTATTTTTCAGCCTTTTAGTGATGCTATTAGGTTGTTTTCTAGGGAGCAGTATTTTCCTTTAGTTTCTAATTATTTGATTTACTATTTTTCTCCTGTTTTTGGGTTTTTTCTTTCTTTGTTGGTTTGGTTGTTGTTTCCTTACTTGAGAGGTTTCTTTTCTTTTGAGTTGGGCCTTCTTTTTTTTTTAGCTTGTACAAGTCTTGGGGTTTATACTGTTATGATTGCTGGGTGGTCTTCTAATTCTAGTTACTCTTTGTTGGGGGGTCTTCGTGCATTGGCTCAGACTATTTCTTATGAGGTTAGATTGGCTTTTATTTTGCTTTCTTTTGTTGTTTTGGTTTTTAGTTACGATTTGGTATATTTTTATTTTTTTCAGGTTTATTTGTGATTAATTTTTATTTCTCTTCCTTTGTCTTTTGTTTGGTTTATTTCTTGTTTAGCTGAGACTAATCGTACTCCATTTGATTTTGCCGAAGGGGAGTCTGAGCTGGTTTCTGGGTTTAATGTTGAGTATGGTGGTGGTGGCTTTGCTTTGATTTTTTTGGCAGAGTATGCGAGTATTCTTTTTATGAGATTGTTGTTTTGTGTTATTTTTTTAGGTAGTGATCTTTATTCTTTTTTTTTTTATGTTAGGGTTGTCTCTGTTTCTTTCCTGTTTGTTTGGGTGCGGGGCACTTTGCCTCGGTTCCGTTATGATAGGTTGATGTATTTGGCTTGGAGGAGATTTTTGCCTCTTTCATTAAATTATCTTTTGTTTTTTGTTGGTCTTAGGTGTTTCATTTTTTGTTTGTTGTAGTGTATTAATTTAGGTATAGTTAAAAGTTAATAGAAGATTTGAACTTCTTTCGTGATGTTTTCAAGACATCAGGCATTCTTAGGCTTTTTAACTTAGTTCGTTATTTTATCTCATAGCTTTGTTGTTGTTGGTCTCATTGCGTAGTATATGAAGTATAGGATTGTTAGGACTTGTCCTGTTAAGATGTATGGCTCTTCTACGGGTCGTGCTCCGATTCATGTTAGTAGGATTACTGTGTTTGTTATTGTTCAGAATATTGTTTGATTAATCGGGTAGAATTGTATTCCTCGGAACTTTGATTTGTTTGTTGGTATGATGAATAGGATTGCAATGGATATTGCTAGGGCAATTACTCCTCCTAGTTTGTTGGGGATTGATCGGAGGATAGCGTATGCGAATAGGAAGTACCACTCTGGTTGGATATGCACTGGTGTTACTATGGGATTGGCTGGTGTGAAGTTGTCTGGGTCTCTCAGTAGATATGGTTCTTTTAGGGTCAGCACTGTTAGTAGGGTGATGGTGATTGCGAATCCCAGGATATCCCTTACGGTGAAGTATGGGTGGAATGGGATTTTGTCTGTGTTTTTGTTTAGGCCTAGGGGGTTATTAGATCCTGTTTGATGTAGGAATAGTAGGTGGATTAACACTATTGCTGCGATCACGAATGGTATTAGGAAGTGGAGTGCAAAGAATCGTGTGAGTGTTGCGTTGTCTACTGCGAACCCGCCCCATACCCATTGTACGATTTCTTTTCCTATATATGGGATGGCAGATAATAGGTTGGTAATTACTGTTGCCCCTCAGAATGATATTTGTCCCCATGGTAGTACGTAGCCTAGGAATGCTGTTGCTATTGTTACGAATAGGATTAGTACCCCTACGGATCATGTGTGTAGGAGGTTGTACGATCCGTAGTATAGGTTTCGTCCGGTGTGTAGGTAGATGCATACAAAGAAGAGGGATGCCCCGTTCGCGTGTAGTGTTCGTAGGAGTCATCCGTAGTTTACGTCCCGGCAAATGTGTCTGACTCTGTTGAATGCGATGTCGATGTTTGGGCAATAGTGTATTGCTAGGAATAGTCCTGTGATGATTTGTATTCCTAGACAGATTCCTAGAAGTGATCCAAAGTTTCATCATCCTCTGATTGTTGATGGTGTTGGTAGGTCTACTAGGGCGTTATTTGCAATCTTGAATAGTGGGTGTTTGTTTCGTATGGGTTTATTCATTAGTTGGCCTGTCGTAGGGGTCCCTTTGATACGTTAATGATGTTTACTACTACGATTAGTGTTAGTAGTATGTATAGTACTAGCAGAGTTGTTATTATTCCTATTATTTGGTTGTATATAACGGTTGTGGTTGATGTGATTTCGTTTTCTATTATTGTGTCATGTTCGTTTATTTCCTTGTTATTGATTGTTGATGGTATGAAGTATGTTAGTGCTGGCAGGGCTAGTAACGTTATTGCTGTTGCTTTGTTTGTTGGCGAGAATATTTCGTTTGAGGCTAGTCTGGTTATGTATATGAAGAGTACTAATATACCCCCTACTATGATTATGAATAGGATATATGAGAATCAGAATCTTTTGTATATTATTCCTCTTATTATACATACTATTGTTGTCTGGATTAGTAGTATTATTCCCATGGCTAGAGGGTGTTTTATTTGTGTGAATGTGAGTCTTGTTATTATTCTTGTTGATATGAGTATTTTTATTATTATATCAGGGGGTATTTTATTTAAAATGTTAATTTTGGGGATTAATGAAATGGTGTTGGCTGCCTTTCCCCTGAAGTTTTAAAAGGTTTATCCTTGTTTTTGGTTTACAAGACCAACATTTTTTGTTAAATTATTAAAACTTTCTTGTTTAATGTCAATGTGATTGTATTTTTTTATTATTTATTTTTGTGGTGTTTGGGTTTTTTGTTCTAGTCGTAGGCATTTGTTGGTTACTTTGCTTAGATTGGAGTTTATTGTTTTAGTTCTTTATTTTTCTGTCTATTATTATTTGTGTGGATTTAATTATAGATTATTTTTTGTTGTTTACTTTTTGGTTTTTTCTGTTTGTGAGGGCTCATTGGGCTTGTCTATTTTGGTTTCTTTAGTTCGTAGTCATGGTAATGATTATTTTCAATCTTATAGTGTTCTTCAATGTTAAGGTTTCTTTGCTTTTTAGTTTTTTTGACCCCTCTGTGTTTTTTTTCTGGTCTTTGGTGGTTAGTTTGTTCTTTGTTGTTTTTTGTTGCTTTTTTTTTGTTGTTTTCTTTCCCCTATTTTTTTTGTTGGGGTAGTTTGGGTTATTTTCTGGGGTGTGATTTGATTTCTTACGGTCTGATTCTTTTAAGACTATGGGTTTGTGTTCTTATGGTTTTGGCTAGAGAGTCTGTTTTTCGGTCTTTATATTTTCCTGGCTTTTTTTTATTTGTTGTTATTTTTCTTGCTGTTATGTTGTATTGTACTTTTGGCAGAGTCAGCTTACTTTCTTTTTATATTTTTTTTGAGAGTAGATTGATTCCTACTTTGTTTTTAATTTTAGGGTGGGGGTATCAGCCCGAGCGCATTCAGGCTGGTGTCTATTTGTTGTTTTATACTTTATTAGCTTCTCTTCCCTTGTTGGTTGGTATTTTATTTGTTTATAATTATTTTTGTTCTTTGTGTCTGTTTTTATTATGTGGTTGTGGGTTGTCTGGTGGTGGTTTATTTTATGTTTGTATGGTTTTTGCCTTTTTGGTTAGGATGCCAATGTTTATGGTTCATTTGTGGCTTCCTAGGGCTCACGTTGAGGCCCCCGTTTCTGGTTCTATGATTTTGGCTGGGGTTTTATTGAGGCTCGGTGGTTATGGTCTTATTCGTGTTTTTCCCCTTTTGTATAGGTTTGGATTTGTTTTTGGTTTTGTTTGGGTTTCTTTGAGACTTATTGGCGGGGTTTTTGTTAGCTTGTTTTGTATGCGGCAGACTGACTTGAAGTCATTGATTGCTTACTCTTCTGTAGCTCATATGGGTATGGTTATTGGTGGTATTATGACGTTGAGATATTGGGGTATTTGTAGATCTTATGTTTTGATGGTTGCTCATGGCTTGTGTTCCTCTGGTCTTTTTTGTTTGTCTAATATTTCTTATGAGCGGTTTGGTAGACGGAGTCTTTTGGTCAATAGGGGTTTGATGAATTTAATGCCTAGAATGGCTATGTGGTGGTTTTTGTTAAGTGCTTGCAATATGGCTGCCCCTCCCTCCCTTAATCTTCTTGGTGAGATTGGTTTGTTGAGTAGATTGGTTTCTTGGTCTTGGTTTCTTATGTTTGCTTTAGTTTTTTTGTCTTTTTTTAGTGCTGCTTATACTTTGTATATATATTCTTATAGCCAGCACGGTATAGTTTATTCTGGTCTTTATACTTGTTCTTTGGGTTATGTTCGTGAGTTTGTGTTGTTGTTTTTGCATTGGTTTCCGTTAAATTTTATTATCTTGAGGGTGGATGTTGCTGTTTTTTGTGTTTAGTTTTTGGTTTATTTAGGATCTAAATAGTTTAAGTAAAATATTGGTTTGTGGTGCCGATGATATAGTTTTTATTTTAGATTTATGTTTATGTCTGTTTGTTTTGTTAGATTTGTTTTCTTGTTTTTGTTGGGGTGGCTTTCTTGTTTTTGTGGTGTTTATTTTATTATAAGTGATTTGGTTTATTTTATTGATTGGAATATTATTACTTTGAACGGTAGATCTGTAATTATGACTTTTTTATTTGATTGGATGTCTTTGTTGTTTATGGGGTTTGTTTTTATTATTTCTTCTTTGGTGATTCTTTATAGTGACGATTATATGTTTGGTGATTTAAATATTGTTCGGTTTATTTTGTTGGTTTTGATGTTTGTTGTTTCTATGATGTTTTTAATTGTTAGTCCTAATGTGATTAGTATTTTGTTGGGATGGGATGGTTTGGGTTTGGTTTCTTATTTGCTGGTTATTTATTATCAGAACGTGAAGTCTTACGGTGCCGGGATGTTAACGGTTTTGTCGAATCGTATTGGTGATGTTGCTTTATTAATGGCTATTGCATGGATAATTAATTTTGGTAGTTGGAGTTTTATTTATTATTTGGACTTTTTGTCCGGTTCTGTTGAGATGATTATTATTTCTTTTCTTGTTGTTTTGGCTGCTATAACTAGGAGTGCTCAGATTCCTTTCTCTTCTTGGTTGCCGGCGGCTATGGCTGCTCCTACCCCTGTTTCTGCTTTGGTACACTCTTCTACTTTGGTTACTGCTGGGGTTTATTTGTTGATTCGTTTCAGTCCTTCTTTTGGTTTGTGATTAAATGTTTTTTTGTTGTTGGTTTCTGGTTTGACTATGTTTATAGCCGGCCTGGGGGCTAATTTTGAGTGTGATTTAAGGAGGATTATTGCTTTGTCTACTTTAAGACAGTTGGGTCTTATGATTATGACTATTTCTGTTGGTCTTTCTGGTCTGGCTTTTTTTCATTTGTTGACCCATGCCTTGTTTAGGGCCCTGTTGTTTATGTGTGCTGGTAGTGTTATTCATTCTATGGGTGACTCTCAGGACATTCGTTTTATGGGCGGCCTATCATTTTATATGCCTTTTACTTCTTCCTGTTTGATGGTTTCTAATTTTGCTCTTTGTGGGATGCCTTTTTTGTCTGGTTTTTATTCCAGGGATTTTATTTTAGAGATGTTTTGTATGAGATATGTTAATATGTTTGGGTTTTTTTTGTTGTTTTTGTCCACTGGTTTAACTGTGTGTTATTCTTTTCGTTTGTTTTATTTTGTTATGTGTGGTGATTTTAACTTTATTCCCTCCCACTCTATGACTGAGACTGGTTATAACATGGTCTTTGGTATGGTTGGCTTGCTGGTGATGTCTATTTTTGGCGGTAGTTCTCTTATGTGACTTATTTGTCCTACTCCCTCTGTTATTTGTTTGCCTTATTATTTGAGGTTTCTTACTTTGTTGGTGGTTATTGTAGGCGGGTGGCTGGGTTACGGAATGGCCGGTTTCGTTTTTGGTGATAGGTTGTTTTCTATGGGTTGGTATGGGCCTTCTTTTTTTTCTGGTTCTATGTGGTATATGCCATTTTTATCTACTTATAGTGTTTCTTTTTGACCATTGGAGGTTGGTTATAGGTCGGCAAGGGTTTTGGACTTTGGGTGGCTGGAGTATTTTGGTGGTCAGGGTGTTTATTGGGTTTTTTTTAACCTTAGTAGGGTCAATCAGTGGTTTCAATACAATGGCTTAAGGGTGTTTTTGGGATTTTTTTCTATGTGAGTTGTTGTTTTATTGTTTGTTTTAGCTTATTACTTGAATAGCTTATTTAGAGCGCGACGCTGAAGATGTCGATGAGGTATTTTGTTGCCTTTAAGTGGATTGTTTTACTTATAAAAGTTTTTCTTTGTCTTTACAGTGAAAGTGTAATGTTTTTCTAAACTATATAAATGTAGAAGTGTAAACGGATTTTAACCGCTATAGTGACAGGTTAGCAGCATGCACTTTTACATCACTTCTTTAGCTGGAATTCTTGATTCATTTTTATTATTAACAATAATATACCTCTTTTTGGTTTCAGCTAATTTGGGTTAAGAGTGTGGATAGTTACTTATCTAAGATCAGGTCGAAACTGATTGCAATGTTTGCTTCTCACTCGGTTTGAGGCTAACTACTGTTAGTAGTTCTTTTTGAATGCAACTCAAATGTTATTGTTAACTATAGCCCCCGATAGTTAGTTTCTTCATTCAAGTGATCCTTGGTTCCATTCGTGGTATAGTCCTACGATTAGGATTAATAGGAATGCGGTTCTGATGATTATTCATGATTTTATGTTTGATGTTATTATGGTAATTGGCATTGGTAGTAGTAGTGCGATTTCTACGTCAAAGATTATAAAGATTACGGCGATTAGGAAGAATCGTGATGAGAATGGTAATCGTGCTGAGTTTTTTGGATCAAACCCGCATTCGAATGGGGATCTTTTTTCTCGGTCTTCGTTATTTTTTTTTGAGATCAGTGTTGTTAGTATTATAATGGCTGCTGATAGCGCGATTGTTAGTGTTGCTGTGGTTGTAATTATTATTATTATTTATCTTGTTTTCACAAATTTCTTGATTGGAAGTCAAGTATACTTTCTTGTATTAGATAAATATTTTATCTGCCTCATCAGTAGATTGAGATGTATAGGAACAGTCAGACTACGTCTACGAAGTGTCAGTATCATGCTGCTGCTTCGAATCCGAAGTGGTGGTTTGATGAGAAGTGTAGTGTTGTTTGTCGTAGTAGGCATGTGATTAAGAAGGTTGTTCCGATAAGTACGTGTAGTCCGTGGAATCCTGTTGCTATGAAGAATGTTGATCCGTATGCTGAGTCTGCAATTGTGAAGGGTGCCTCGATGTATTCGTATGCTTGTAGTGCGGTGAAGTATGCTCCTAGTAGTACTGTGAAGAATAGTCCTTGGGTGGCTTGGGTGGCATTATTTTCTAATAGGCTGTGATGTGCTCATGTTACAGTTACTCCTGAAGCAAGTAGGATTGCGGTATTTAATAGGGGTACTTGTATTGGGTTGAATGGTTGGATTCCTGTGGGGGGTCAGGTAGATCCTAGTTCGATTGTTGGTGATAGTCTTCTGTGGAAGAATGCTCAGAAGAATGATACGAAGAATAGGACTTCTGAGACAATGAATAGGATTATTCCCCATCGGAGCCCTTTTGTAACTATTTTTGTGTGTAGTCCTTGATATGTTCCCTCTCGCGTTACATCTCGTCATCATTGGATTATGGTTATTAGGGTGATGATTGTTCCAATTCCTAGTAGGCTGTTGTCGTATTGGTGGAATCATTTGATTAGTCCTATTAGGGTTACTATGGCTCCGATGGCTCCTGTGAGTGGTCATGGTCTTTTATTTACTATGTGGAATGGGTGGTTTTCATGTATTGACATTAATTTACTTCTCTAGAGTATAGGGTTCTTAGGATTGCGAATACATATGATTGGATGATAGCTACTGCTGCTTCTAGGATTAGTAGTAGAATTTGTGCTGTGATTAGTACTGTCAGTATTGTGTGTCTTATTGATGGTCCATTGTTTCCTAGGAGTGTTAGGAGGAGGTGTCCTGCAATTATGTTTGCTGTTAGTCGTACTGCTAGTGTTCCTGGTCGGATTAGGTTGCTAATTGTTTCAATAACAACTATAAATGGTATCAGTATGGTTGGTGTTCCTTGGGGAACTAGGTGTTCGAATATGTGGTTTGTGTTTTTAATTCATCCGAATAGTATAAATCTTACTCATAGCGGCAGGGCTAGAGTGAGTGTTAGTGTGAGGTGGCTGGTTCTGGTAAAGATGTAGGGGAATAATCCTAGGAAGTTGTTTATTAGGATTATAAGGAATAGTGACGTTAGGATGAATGAGTTTCCTTTGTTTTCGTTTCCCTTTCTTAGGATTGTTTTTATTTCTTGGTGTAATTTGTTTATTAGAATGTTTATTGTTATGCTGTTGCGTGATGGGATTAGCCACATTCTTGTTGGGATTAGCATGAGTCCAATAATTGTTCTCGTTCAGTTTAGTGGTATGTTGTTGATTTCTGTTGTTGGGTCAAAGATTGAGAATAAGTTTCTTATCATTTTCAGTTTATTTTATTAGTACTGATAGTTCTTTTGCTTAGTTTTTTCTCTTTTGGCGGTTGGCTAAAGTAGTTTATGATGTTAAATATTAGGAATGCTATTAGGAATGTGGTATATAGTACTATTCATTCTATGGGTATTATTTGAGGTATAGAGGGGTATCTACTTGATTACTTCAGTTTGACATTCTGATGTTATTTTTTTAACTAACCCCTCTTCATCAGAGGTATTTGCTAGTATACCGTGAGTTGGTTTAAGAGACCATTACTTGCTTTCAGTCATCTGATGAGTCTCTTATCTTTGATGCCCAGTTAATAAAGTGGTTTGTAGTTACTCTTTCGATTGTGATTGGTATAAATCTGTGGTTTGCTCCACAGATTTCTGAGCATTGTCCGTATAAAATGCCAGGTCGGTTGATTGAGAATCTTACTTGATTTAGCCGGCCTGGGGTGGCATCTGTTTTTACTCCAAGTCTTGGTACTGTTCATGAGTGTAGAACGTCTGCTGCTGTTACAATTACTCGGATGGGTGAGTTTATTGGTAGCACAATTCGGTTGTCTGTGTCTAGTAGGCGAAATACATCTGTTTGTTGGTCTTGTGTTATGTATGAGTCGAATTCTAGTTTTGTGAAGTCTGAGTATTCATAGCTTCAGTATCATTGGTGTCCTACTGCTTTTAGCGTTAGGGCCGGGTTGTGTACTTCATCTATTAGGTAAAGAAGTCGTAGGGATGGTATTGCGATGAACACCAAGATGATGGCGGGTGCAATGGTTCAAAGGGTTTCGATTATTTGGCCTTCTAAGATGAATCGTCTAGTTTGTTTGTTTAGAACAATTCTGACTATTGTGTATATTACTGTGGTGATGATTATTAATATGATTATTAGGGCGTGGTCGTGAAAGAAGATTAATTGTTCTATGGTTGGCGATGCTCTGTCTTGTAGTCTTAGGTTTAATCATGTTGTCATTTTTCTAATGAAAGTATCAATACTTTATTGGTGGAGCTTAAATCCACCGCACTTATCTGCCACGTTAGATTTGGTTTAGTTAGTTATTGAAATGGTTGGTAGTTCTGAGTAGCTGTGTTCTGCCGGTGGGAGATTTTGTAGTCATTCTACTGAATTTCTTGTGTGTGTGGGGAATAGAATTTGTCGGTTTGATGTAATTCTTTCTCATATGATGAATAGGAATATTATTACTCTTACGAATGAGATTGTTGATCCTATGGACGAGATGATGTTTCATGTTGTGTAGGCGTCTGGGTAATCTGAGTATCGTCGGGGTATTCCGGCAAGTCCTAGGAAGTGTTGTGGGAAGAATGTTATGTTTACTCCTGTGAATATTACGGCGAATTGGGCCTTTAGTCATTTCGGGTTTATGGTAAGCCCCGTGAATAGCGGGAATCATTGTACAAACCCCCCTATGATTGCGAATACTGCTCCTATCGATAGTACGTAGTGAAAGTGTGCAACAACATAATAGGTGTCGTGTAGTACAATGTCGATTGATGAGTTTGCTAGTACTACCCCTGTGAGACCTCCTATTGTGAATAGGAATACAAACCCTAGTGCCCATAGGCACGCAGCTCTGTATGTTATTCGTGTTCCGTACATAGTTGCAAGTCATCTGAAGATTTTAATTCCTGTTGGCACTGCGATAATTATTGTTGCTGATGTGAAGTAGGCTCGTGTGTCAACATCTATTCCTACCGTAAATATGTGGTGTGCTCATACTACAAAGCCTAGTAGTCCAATTGCTAGTATGGCAAAGATTATTCCTAAGTTTCCAAATGCTTCCTTTTTACCTCTTTCGTGGCAGATAATGTGGGAGACTATACCAAATCCAGGTAAGATTAAAATATATACCTCGGGGTGTCCGAAGAATCAAAATAGATGTTGGTATAGGATTGGGTCTCCCCCTCCCGCTGGGTCAAAGAAGGATGTGTTTAGGTTTCGATCAGTTAGTAGTATCGTAATTGCTCCGGCTAGTACCGGTAGTGATAGTAGTAGGAGTAGGGCGGTAATAGCAACGGATCATACGAATAGTGGGATTCGTTCAGGTTTTATGCTTTTTGGTTTCATGTTGATTGTTGTTGAAATGAAGTTTACTGCTCCTAGGATAGATGATACACCTGCTAGGTGAAGGGAAAAGATGGCCAGGTCTACAGATGCTCCTGCGTGAGCAATGCCTCTTGCAAGGGGTGGGTAGACTGTTCAGCCCGTTCCTGCACCACTTTCTACGGTTCTACTAGTGAGAAGAAGTGTTAATGATGGCGGTAGTAGCCAAAATCTTATGTTGTTCATTCGTGGGAATGCTATATCTGGTGCTCCTAATATAAGTGGTACTAGTCAATTTCCGAATCCTCCGATCATGATTGGTATTACTATGAAGAAGATTATAACGAAGGCATGGGCTGTAACGATAACGTTGTAGATTTGGTCGTCTCCGATTAGTGATCCGGGCTGACCAAGTTCTGTTCGAATTAGCATTCTTAGGGATGTTCCTACTATTCCTGATCATGCCCCGAATACGAAGTATAGTGTTCCAATGTCCTTGTGATTAGTTGAGAAGAACCATCGGGTGAAAATTAGTGGAGTGGCTGAGATTAATAAGTAGGCGATAGGCTGTAAATCTATTTAGGGGTGTTTACGTTACTCTTCCACTATTGTGCTTTGGGGGCCTTGTATTCATTTTGTGATTATAGAATGCAATTCTATGGGGGTGAGTTATGTTCTTACCAAGGCCTAAAGGAAGCCCTTTATTTATAGCTTTGAAGGTTATTAGTTTACTTAACTTAAGGCCTTTTAGTAGGTGTTGACGATGATGGTGCACGCTGCTATCCCTGTTAGGGATACTGTTGATAGGAGTAGGGCTTTGGTATTTGTTGTTTTCTTGTTTTTGTGGGACTTTAGGTTTCACTTAGGTTCTGTATTCAGAATTATGAATCTTGAATATGAGATCTTCAGGTAGTAGTATAGGGTAATTAAGGATGTTACTACTACAATTGTTGCCATGGGGGCAAGTCTGTTTGCGGTTATTGCTTGAATAATAATTCACTTCGGTAGAAATCCTAGAAATGGAGGTAGTCCGCCTAAGGATAGTAGTGATGTGAATATTATGAATTTTATTAGTGTGGTTTCTTTGTTTGTTATTATGGTTTGATTGATGAACGATACTCCGGATAGTTTAATTGCTGATACTACTGTAATTGCTAGTGTTGAGTAGATTGCAAAGTATATTATTCATAGATTTTCTCTTAAGGCTAGTGCAGTTAACATCCAACCAGTGTGGTTGATGGATGAGTAGGTTAGGATTTTTCGTATGGAGGTTTGATTTAGCCCCCCGATTGCTCCCACTACTGTGGATATAAAAATAATTGTTAGTGTGAAGGTGTTAATTTCAATCAGGTATGACAATAGTATTAGTGGTGCGGCTTTCTGTACCGTTATTAGTAGTGCGCAGTTTTCTCATCTTAATCCCTCTATTACTCCTGGGAATCATCAGTGGAGCGGTGCGGCTCCACTTTTTAGTAGGAGTGGGGTGCAGATGATTATTGGTGTGTATGCGGTTCCCTCTATGGTAAATAAGTCTTCTGTTAGTGTTTTTATTACCACTATGAATAGTAGGGTTGCTGAGGCAAGTACTTGTACAATAAAGTATTTTAGTGAGGCTTCTGTGTTGTACATGTTTTTGACGTTAGATATTAGGGGGATAAATGATATTAAGTTAATTTCTAGGCCTATTCATGCGCCGAGTCATGAGTTGGAGGACACAGATACTAGTACGCCTCTAACTAAGGTGGTTAATAAGAGGATTTTGGTTGAGTTGTTGGGCATCAGAGAAGAGAGTTGTTTACTCTATTTATGGGGTATGAACCCATTAGCTTGAATTAGCTTACTTTTCTGTTTTCAGAATTTATGTTTTACATCTTGGTGTATGGTGCACGTTGGCTTTTGATGCTTAATGGTGATAGTTTGATTCTGTTGGATGTAATGGTGGTAAATTTTATTTTACATGTTTTATCCTATCACGATAATCCTTTAAGTCAGGCTCGCCATT